TTCGTTTATTCTAAAATAGAAAGATTCGTTTTTTATAACAAATTAATAGAAAATCCGAAAAAAGAGATTTCAGGCCCAGACTTTCGATCTTTTTTAATGGAAATTGATGAGATTTTATCCATGAAATATTATAAATATTATAAGCTCTAACTGATGGGAGTTTCTGGTATCCTAAACTAAAACCGAACGAGTAATTCCAGGTCCTAAAACTGAATAGAAAACTCCAGGTCCTAAAACTGAATTTTAACTTTTGGTCATGGTCCTGAAACCGAAATTCTTTTCATATCTTTACTTGTCTTTTTTTTACGTAATTTTGTACTTTATATTTCCTTTGTTGTTAGGATAATTTTCCCGAGGGATAATGAAAATGAAAAAGATTATAAAAGGGATTGCTAATTAATTATGTCTAGATCGCGTATAAATGGGAATTTTATAGATAAGACCTTTTCAATTGTAGCCAATATCTTGTTGGGAATAATTCCAACAACTTCAGGAGAAAAAAAGGCATTTACCTATTACAGAGATGGTGCGATTTGATTCTTTTTTCTTATTTTTTTTTAGCCTGTATGTAGTTAAGTCTTGCAAGAAAAACGTGTTGCGGGATAGAAAAAACCTAGTAATGAAAAGAAACCTGCGCTTGGTGAAGGTGAAGTTTGTGGGGGTAGAACAATCAATCCCTTCTGTCGTGTATCCTCGATTGATGCAATCTCAGATGCTTCAATCATTAATTTTAGCATTGAGCGAAAGATTAGACCTCTACTTCGTAGAGTCTCTACTAAATACCATACTAAGTATAGGAAAAAAGCACTACACTTAGAAATCAACAAAACAAAAACTTTGTTCGAAATACCCCTTTTCCTTATAGGTATCGGGACTAACAAGAATGGTTGGGACAACAAACATCCATTTCATTCGTACTTTGGATACCCATATAACCATCAAAGATCGTTGAAGTGACTAATTCTTAGAAAAAAAAAGCGTTAAGAACAAAGAAATTATTGGAGTTATGTTTTTTATCTACTACTAATATGTAGTAGTAATATGATTTATGTAGTAGTAATATGATTGGTTGATGTTAAGAAAAAACCTCTGATGAGAAGGTTTACTAGAGATTTCTTGTAAAAATACTAGTTTCTTTCAGTTCATAAAAAGATGAGAATAGGTGGATTTTAATTCCTTCCAAGCTAAAGATTTTTTTACTCAATATTATGGACAGAAAGTAGGAGCCGTATGAAATGAAAATCTCATGTACGGTTCTGGAACGGAGATCTTTTCAATAGAATGAACGACCGTAACGAATGTTGGCTCAATCCGAAGGAAATTATGCAGAAGCTTTACAGAATTATTATGAAGCTACGCGATCAGAAATGGATCCTTATGACCGAAGTTATATACTCTATAACATAGGCCTTATACACACAAGCAATGGAGAACATACAAAAGCTTTGGAATATTATTTTCGAGCACTAGAACGAAATCCTTTTTTACCACAAGCTTTTAATAATATGGCTGTGATTTGTCATTACGTGCGACTATCTCTACTATAGAAAAAAAAGAAATTAGCTAGTAGATACTAGAAAAAATAGGATTTCTACATAGAAATCGTCAAAAACAACGATTTTTTTCAGCTGTAGTAAGTAAATAAAGAGACTTCAAAATAAAGAGACTTCATTAGAATTAAAATAGGAAGAAAAAAAACATAGCCTCTACTTCTATGGATAAAAAATCAAATTAATAGAGAAAGCACCGTAAAAATCACTTAGCGAGCTACTGTGTCGATAAATTTAATAACTGCTTACTTATGTCATAATAAGGGACATTAAGTTAGAAATCCACTTATGTAATAGAGTTGATCTACTAAGATATTAAGCAGCGGTGTAGGATTAGATCCCAAAGATAGTAAGTTCTTTTTCTTATTGATTGAGAAAATTCTTTTTCAAAGATTCTATAGCGATTTCCTATTAAAAAGGAGATAGTTACCTCTCAGAAAATTCTAAAAATATATGAGCTTTATCTGCTTTATTCTTCTGAAGGTGGGAAGAAAAGAAAAAACTAATTTCTTATTAAGAAAATTAGAGTTTGAAACTTACTGTAATCAACTTATTTTTTGTTTTTTTATGATTAACCTTATCATAGAAAAAATCAAGAGAAATTGAATTAGCCAATATAGAAAAAATACGGATAGGATAGAAAACAAAAGAATAGATTACTGAGCCGTATGAGGTAGGAAACTCTCAAGTACAGTTCTAAGGGAAAGAATTTTCTATTCCGACCGGGGAGAACAGGCCATTTTAGAAGGCGATTCTGAAATTGCAGAAGTTTGGTTCAATCAAGCTGCTGAGTATTGGAAACAAGCTATAGCGCTCACTCCAAGTAATTATATTGAAGCACGTAATTGGTTGAAGATCACGAAACGTTTCGAACTTGAATAAGAAAAGATTATTCTATTTTTTGATTTTGAATTTACATTCAATTCAAAAATACATAAACAGGAGAAAAAAATATTATATTAAGAAAATAACAAAGAAATGTTAGAGAGAAGAGTTTTGAGTTATTAAAACTGTTGAAATTGACTCAACAACAAGTTTTTTCTCTGTTGCAGACTTTTGATTTCATAATAGCTATTCTACGGAATTTGAAAAATCTTATTCTTAAGTTCAAATCGTTCTGGGTTATCTCTCTGGCAATATACGTCGTAATGGTATACGTGTGTTACTGGAAATAGAGTCAAGAAACAAATTAAGTGAATTTGATTCAAAAAAAGGGAGAATTTTTTATTAATTTCCCAGTTCATAATTAATATGAACTATATATCGGTTGAACCAATGACTATTCATGATTCCATATTGAATCAATTCCATACTTTTCAAAAAAATAAAAGACTGTTATGATAAAACTTCGTTTGAGACGATGTGGTAAAAAGCAACGTGCGACTTGAAGGACATAATTTTCTGTGGATTTTTACATCCACCATTTTCTTTCTATAGTAATGAAAATGCTCTTGGCTCGACATAATTTGTTCTGTTCAAAAAGCCAATTTCTAATTTCTATTAGGTTGTCCGTAAACAGTACATGATGGAGCTCGAAGTTTGATTTTTTTATCAAACAAGGGAAAGAATCTAGGGTTAGTGATAATTCAATTAATTCTAATTAATTTAGACCAATTTTGTAAGTATATCTTAGTATCAGAATCAGAAAAAAATACAATTCGAACAAGAAAAAAAAATATAAAGTGAAATTCTTGGAAACTGGTAAAACTATTCTGATTTTAAGGTGGAACGGGAATGAATCCTTCGTATTTATTTTATAAATTATAAAGAAGGAAATTAAAAAGAAGGGGTGTTGCTTTCCCTTTGAAAGGAATAAAGGTCTTCAAAATAATTTCTAAACCTAAAGATTCCAAAAAGAAAAAAGAAAGGATTCCGGAACAAGAAAATACTTTTTTAAATTATCTCAACAGTCTAATTCGATCAAATTGACAAATCTAAAAAGGTTAGAGATAAAACAAACAAAAGAGTTTAGAGACAGCTCAAGAAATTCTTTCATAAGGATTTATGAACTTTCTAAAAATTTTTTATTTAACTTGAGTCATGAGTAAAAAAAATATTATGATATTTTTTTATATAACGAAAAGGAAAAAGGACTCTATTTGAATCATAGTATAATTCATGATTTTCTGAGTCCATTTTGCATTCTATACAGAAATTTGAATTATTTTTCTTGAGCCGTATGAGATGAAAATTTCATATACGTTTCTAGGGAGACTTTTTTTATCTATATCTATCCCAATGAGCCATCTATCGAATCATTGCAATTGATGCTCGGTCCCGAAGAGAAGGAAGAGATCTTGGAAAAGTAGGTTTTTATGATCCAATAAATAAAAAAACTTATTTAAATGTTTCTGCTATTCTTTTTTTTCTTGAAAAAGGTGCTCAACCTACAAAAACTGTTCATGATATATTAAGAAGGACAGAATTCTTTAAAGAAAGAAGTTTGGGTTAATCAAAGCAAGGAAAGAACGAAATTTTAAAATCTAAAAATCAAAAAATAGATATAGATACTTAGATACTATTTAAGTAGGTTAAGTAGGAGAGAAGGACTAGTATCTGTAATAGTTTCAATTACATTATTTTTTTCAATTGATAGGAGAATGGGATGTCATTCAATTTTTTTCTATCCTATACAAGAACTTTTTGTTTTTGTATAGGATACATCAAAATTTTTAGGTTTTTAGGTATCCTAAATATCGGATGACATTAATAAATAATGTATGATAATATTGTAGAAAAGATTCTACAAAATATATAGAAGATAATTATATAATTATATTATATATATTTAATTATATAATTAAATTTGAAAATATAAATAATTTCATTATTTTCCTTTCTATTTTTTTTTTGTATTTATTTTATTGGTATTTATTTATTTTTTCTCAATATTACTATTACTATTGACAAATTGTATTTGATCAATACAATATTGTATTGATCAAATACAATTTGATCGTAGATGAATAGATCTTTTTATTCTGTTCTCTATTGTTTCTTTACTCGAACAGTAGGTTTGTATTTCATCATTAAGACATCTTTTTTTTTTAATCAAAAAAAGGTGATTTTTCAAATTTTTCATTTTGATTGATTGGAAGGAATGGATTTCGATTTCTTAATTTTAGTAATTGAATTTCAATTTTTTTTATTGAATTTTTGATCTCTCTGTTACTCTGTTATGGTTTTAACAGAGTTATGCAATAAAATTGATTTAATTTTTGATTTCGATCATATATACCTCTCTTCTTTTTTTTTTATACGGGTTGCTAACTCAATGGTAGAGTACTCGGCTTTTAAGTGCGACTATGATCTTTTACACATTTGGATGAAGAAAAAAATTCGTCCAGACTTTTGGTAGAGTCTACAAGACCGCGACTGATCCTTAAAGGTGATGAATAGGAAAAAACAGCATGTCGTAATAAAAAGGATTTTATTCTTTAAATCTTTCAATTTATTTATTATTTATTTTATTGATTTTTACTATTGAAAGTAAATAAAGTAGAATTTTTTGGATCTTATCCAACCATTACAGTTCTAAAAAATTGTTTTGAATTTTGGAAGAAGAAAAAAAAAGAAATTTCCGAATTTTAGCTGAGTCTATTGAATAAATGGATAGAGCCCAATGGCTCCAATTCTGATCAAGTCAAAAAGAAACGAGCTTATGTTCTTTACCTTTATTGGAACGATTTCCCGATCTAATTAGATGTTAAAAATATATTAGTACCGAATCCGGGAAAAGATGAATGAGTTTTTTTATGATTGAACTTTTGATCTGATTCATTCAAAAAATGAATCCTAATTATTCTTTATTTTTAATTGGAGATGGATGTGTAGAAGAAACTGTATATTGATAAAAAAGATGGATTCCAAAATCAAAAGAGCAATTGGGTTGCAAAAATAAAAGATTTTAACCTCCTAAAACTGAAAATACGAAAAAATAAATAAACTAAACTACTTGGATAGAAAAAGGGAAGAAAAATATCTTTCTAATAATAATATTTTTCTATTATTAGGATTAGTTAATAGAGCTGGGTTTATCGTTTCTTTTCCGGAGTATCTAGTATTTATACATACTAGAATTAATAAGAAAAACTCTGTTCTGACCATATTGCACTGTGTATCATTTTATAAACCCAGAAAAGGCTTATTTCTTCTGCTTCAAATAGAGATTTCAATGGAAGAATTTCAAAAATATCTTGAAAAATCTAAATTTCGTCAACAACAATGCTTATATCCGCTCCTTTTTCAAGAGTATATTTATGTATTTGCTTATGATTATGGTTTAAATGCTTCTATTGAACCTAATAAAAAACTGATTAGCTATGATATTAAATCTAGTTTAATACTTGTAAAACGCTTAATTATTCGGTTGTATCAACCGAATTCTTTGATGAATTCGGTTATTCAAAATTGTAACCAAAATCAAATTAATGAGCACAAACGCTTTTTTTACGCTCATTTTTTTTCTCAGATGATATCTGAAGGTTTTAGTTTTGTTGTAGAAATTCCATTCTTTCTTCGATTTCTATTTTCCTCCTCTAAAAAAAAAATATCAAAATTGCAAAATTTACGATCTATCCATTCAACATTTTCTTTTTTAGAGGACAAATTTTCCTATTTAAATAATGTGTTAGATATACTAATACCTTATCCTGTCCATTTTGAAATCTTAGTTCAAATCCTTCAATGCTGGATCCAAGATATTCCTTCTTTGCATTTATTGAGATTCTTTCTCTTCGATTATTCTAATTGGAATAGTCTCATTATTTCAAAGAAATTAGCTTCTATTTCTATATTCTCAAAAGAAAATATAAGACTCTCTCGTTTCTTATATAATTATTATGTATCTGAATATGAGTTTTTATTCTTTTTTATTCGTAAAAAATCTTCTTGTTTACGATTAACATCTTTTGGAACCTTTCTTGAGCGAATCTACTTCTATGGAAAAATAGAACATTTTAGAATAGTACATCATATTTTTTTGAAGAAAACTTTATGGTTCTTCACAGATCCTCTCATGCACTATGTTCGATATCAAGGCAAAGCAATTCTAGCATCAAAAGGGACCTATCAATTTATGAAGAAATTGAAATATTGCTTTATTTGTTTTTGGCAATATTATTTTCATTTTTGGTCTGAGTCTAATAGGTTTCATAGAAACAAATTCTCTTATTATTCATTCTACTTTCTCGGTTATTTTTCAAGTGTAAAAATAAATCCTTTGATGGTAAGGAGTCAAATATTGGAGGATTTTGTATTAATAGATACTCTTTTTAAGAGATTTGATACTTTAGTTCCAGTCGTTCCTCTCATTAGATCATTGTCTAAAGCTTCACTTTGTACTGTAGCAGGACATCCTACTAGTAAACCAATTTGGACAGATTTATCAGATTATGATATTATTAGTCGATTTGGTCAAATATATAAAAATATTTTTCATTTTTATAGTGGATCTTCTAAAAAGAGAATTTTGTATCGAATGAAGTATATACTTCGACTTTCGTGTGCTAAAACTTTGGCTCGTAAACATAAAAGTACAGTACGTACTTTTTTGCAAAGGTTAGGTTCAATATTTTTAGAGGAGTTTTTTACAGAAGAAGGACAAGTTCTTTCTTTAGTCTTCCAAAAAACAATTTATTTTTCTTTATATAGATTAAATAAAGAACGTATTTGGTACTTGGATATTACCCATATTCTTGATCTTTTAAGTCACGAGACCTAAAATTTCAATAGATTAGAAATGAAAAAATATTTTCATAGATTTGAATTCTGAAATGCTCAAATTGACTAAAATCAAGTTGAAATTTTTAGTCAACGAAATATTTCAAATTATTAAGAAATTTTTCAAATTATTAAACTTTCCTATTTCTTAAAATATCAATGTGATATGTATACATAGGGAAAGTCGTGTGCAATGAAAAATGCAAGCACGATTTGGGGAGGGTTTTTT